CAAAAATATTTTTTTATTCTCAATCATAAAAACTTCTGTAAAACATTACATAGAGACAATTTGGATAAATAAAATTCATGGAATCCTTCTTACTACCAATTACACAGAATTTGACCGGGAAGTCAATCTATTTGATCGAAAATCATTATCAACAGAAATTATTTATTTCTTGAACATAATTAGTAAGTTTGCAGGAAAATCAACATCAAATTTCAATTTAAAAGGACTTTATTCATTTAAGGAAAACAAACAAGTAAGAATTGATTCGGAAGATCGAATAAAAATTTTAAAATTTTTATTCGATGCAATTATAACTGATCCTGGGGATAAAACAATTAGAAAAAAATATATTGGAATAAAAGAAATCAATAAAAAAGTTCCTCGATGGTCATACAAATTAATCGACGAATTAGAACAACAGGAAGTAGAAAATGACAAAAATGGGCCAACGAATTATCTAATTCGTTCAAGAAAAGCCAAACGTGTCGTGATTTTTACTGATATTCCGGAGAATACCGATCCTTATACTAATAACAAAGAGACTAATAATCCTGATGAAGCTGAAGAGTTGGCTTTGATACGTTATTCACAACAATCGGATTTTCGTCGAGATATAATAAAGGGCTCTGTGCGAGCTCAAAGACGTAAAACGATTATTTGGGAACTGTTTCAAGCAAATGTGCACTCCCCTCTTTTTTTGGATAGACTAGACAAACCCCCTTTTTTTTATTTTGATATTCCCGAGCTGATGAAAATCATTTTTTTAAATTGGAAAAATAAGGAATTAAAAATTTCGGATTATACAAAGGAAAAGACAAAAGAAAGTGAGAAAAAAGAGGAGGACAAAAACGAAAAATACAAAAGAGATAAAAAAATTCGTATAGAAATAGCAGAAGCTTGGGATAGCTTTTTCTTTGCTCAAGTAATAAGAGGTTTTTTATTAGTAATCCAATCAATTTTTAGAAAATATATTCTATTACCTTCATTAATAATAGCTAAAAATATTGTTCGTATATTATTATTTCAATTTCCCGAATGGTCCGAGGATTTAAAGGATTTGAATAAAGAAATCCACGTTAAATGCACCTATAATGGCGTTCAATTATCCGAAAAAGAATTTCCGAAAAAATGGTTAACAGACGGTATTCAGATAAAGATACTATTTCCTTTTCGTCTGAAACCTTGGCACAGATCTAAGTTACGATCCCCTCATAAAGATCCAATTAAAAAGAAAGGGAAAGGACAAAAAAATGATTTTTGTTTTTTAACAGTTTTGGGAACGGAAGCTGAACTGCCGTTTGGTTCTCCCCGAAAACAACTTTCCCTTTTTGAACCCATTTTTAAAGAATTCGAAAAAAAAAAATTAAAATTAAAAAAAAAATGTTTTTTAGTTCTAAGAGTTTTAAAAGAAAGAACAAAATTTTTTATAAATGCTACATTTATAAATGTAGCAAAAGAAACAAAAAAATGGGTCCTCAAAAGCATTATATTTCTAAAAAAAATAATAAAAGAATTTTCAAAAAGAAACCAAATTATATTATTTGGATTGAAAAAACTAGGAATATATGAATTGAGTGAAACTAAAAAAGAAACAAATTCGATAATACATAATAAAATTATTCCCGAATCGTCTATTGAAATTCGGTCTATGGATTGGGCAACTTACTCATTGACAGAAAAAAGAATTAAAAATCTAACTAATAGAACAAATACAATCATAAATCAAATAGAAAAAATGAAAAAAGACAAGAAAAGAGAGTTTATAACTCGAGAGATAAATCTTAACCCTAACAAAATAAGTTATGAAGATAAAAGATTAGAATCACCAAAAAATATTTGGCGGATATTAAAAAGAAAAAATATTCGATTACTTCGTAAATCCCACCATTTTTTAAAATTTTTTATTGAAAAGATATACATAGATATCTTTCTGCGTATCATTAATACCCCTAGAATCAATGCACAGCTTTTTATTGAATTAACAAAAAAAATTATTAATAAATACATTTACAATAATGAAGCAAATCGAGAAAGAATTGATAAAACAAATCAAAGTATAATTAACTTTATTTCAACTATAAAAGGGTCACCTTGTATTAATAAGAATTCACATATTTTTTTGGACTTATCTTACTTGTCACAAGCATATGTATTCTACAAATTATCACAAACCCAAGTCAGTAATTTATATAATTTAAGATCTGTCTTTAAATATTACAGAACATCTTTTTTTATTAAGAATGAAATAAAAGAGTATTTTGTTGGAACGCAAGAAATATTTGATTCCGAATTAAGACAACATAAGAACCTTCGAAATTCTGTAATTAATGAATGGAAAAACTGGCTAAAGGATCATTATCAATATCAATATGATTTATCTCAGATTAGATGGTCACGATTAGTACCGCAAAAATGGCGAAATAGAGTCAATCAATATCAATGCCGTATGGCTAAAAATAAAGATTTAAACAAATGTGATTCATATGAAAAAAACCGATTAATTCATTATGAAAATGAAAAACAAAATGATAATGATTTTGAATTTGAAATAGATTTATTACTAAATCAAAAAGAAAATTTTAAAAAACAATATAGATATGATCTTTTTTCATATAAATCGATTAATTATGAGGATAAGAAAGACTCATATATTTATGGATTGCCATTACAAGTAAATAATAACCAAGAGATTTCTTATACTTCCAATACGCCTAAACGCAAACTATTTGATATGCTGGAAGGTGATATCCTTATCAATAATTATCTAGGAGAAGATGATAGTATAGATAGAAAAAAAGATATGGATCGAAAATATTTTGATTGGAAAATTCTCAATTTTTGTCTTAGAAAGAAGACCGATATTAGGGCCTGGGTCGATATTGATACTGTCACCAACAGAAATAAAAATACTAAGACTAAGACTGGGGTTAATAATTATCAAATAATCGATAAAATTGATAAGAAAAAGAAAGGTCTATTTTATTTCACGATTCATCAAGATCAAAAAATTAACCCATTCAATCAAAAAAAACCTCTTGTGGATTGGATGGGAATGAATGAAGAAATACTAAGTCGTCCCATATCGAATCTAGAACTTTGGTTATTCCCAGAATTTGTGATACTTTATAATACATATAAGATTAAACCGTGGGTCATACCAATCAAATTACTTCTTTTCAATTTTAATGTAAATAAAAATGTTAAGAAACAGAAAAGTATCACTGGAAAGAAAAAAAGCGATATTTTTATATTATCGAATGAAAAAAAGACTTTTGAATTAGAAAATCAAAATCAAGGAGAAAAAGAATTAGCGGACCAAGCAGATCTTGAATCAGCTCTCTCAAACCAAGAAAAAAAAAAAGAAAAAGATGTTGAAGAAGATTATACGGGATCAGACATGAAAAAACGTAGAAACAAAAAGAAATACAGGAATAAAATAGAAGCAGAGCTTGAGCTCTTACTAAAAAGGTATTTGAATTTTCAATTGAGATGGGATGATTATTTAAATCAAAGAATCATCAATAACATCAAAGTATATTGTCTCCTGCTTAGAATGACAAATCCAAGAGAAATTGTTATATCCGCTATTCAAAGGGACGAAATGGATCTGGATATTATGACGGTCCATAAGGATTTACCTCTTACAGAAGTGATGAAAAAGGGAATATTGCTTATCGAACCAGTTCGCCTGTCTGTAAAAAATGATGGAAATTTTATTATATATCAAACCATAGGTATTTCATTGGTTCATAAGAGTAAGCATCAAATTAATCAAAGATACCTAGAAAAAAGCTATGTTGATAAAAATAAGAAGAATCTTTATGAATCCATTGCAATACGTCAAAAAATGAATGGAAATAGAGACAAAAATCATTATGATTTGCTTGTTCTTGAAAATATTTTATCCCCGAGGCATCGTAGAAAATTGAGAATTCTAATTTTTTTCAATTCTAGGAATAGAAACAATATCCATAGAAATACAGTATTTTGCAATGGATGCAATGGAAATAAGGTAACAAATTTCGATCAAGTTTTGTTGAATAAAAGAAAAAATCTTGATAGAGGTAAAACTAAACTAATTAAATTAAAGTTCTTTCTTTGGCCCAATTATCGATTAGAAGATTTAGCTTGTATGAATCGCTATTGGTTTGATACCAATAATGGCAGTCGTTTCAGTATGACAAGGATTCGTATGTATCCGCGATTGAAAAGTCATTATATTAATATTAATTCGATCTAAAATGAATCAACAAAATCTTCTGATTTTTTTTAAGTCTAAATTATTGTTTATTTTTTTTTGTGAGTACAGAAATAGACTATACTTTTGTATAGGATATCCTACCCGAATCCAATTTTTAAAATGGGATTGATTATTGAGTAATAAATTAAGTAATTTTATTTGACAAAATTACGAATTCTTAACGAAATTAAGATTATTGTGTATATCAAATTCAAATGAGTGGCATTATTATTACTGATCAAGAAATATATATATATATCGATAAAAATATCTCAAAAAAGAGAGGGGCGATTCCTTTTTATGGTAAAAAATTCATTCATCTCAATCATTTCGCAAGAAGAAAAAGAAGAAAACAGGGGATCCGTTGAATTCCAAGTATTGAGTTTCACCAATAAAATAAGACGACTTACTTCACATTTGGAATTGCACAGAAAAGACTATTTATCTCAAAGAGGTCTACGTAAAATTCTGGGAAAACGTCAACGGCTGCTGTCTTATTTGTCAAAGAAAAATAGAGTACGTTATAAAAACTTAATTAATAGGTTGGGTATTCGGGAATCAAGAATTCGTTAATTTTTAATTTTTCGTTAATTTGAAGAGTCATTTTTAATTATTTGATTTATTAGATCTTGAATTTTGATGAATTTTTTTTCGTTTTACGCAATTCATGGAAGAATGAATCGAGGAAAAACTTATGAATATACCAGCTACAAGAAAAGATCTCATGATAGTCAATATGGGCCCCCACCACCCGTCAATGCATGGTGTTCTTCGACTCATCGTTACTCTGGACAGTGAAGATGTTATTGACTGTGAACCAATATTGGGTTATTTACACAGAGGAATGGAAAAAATTGCGGAAAACCGAACAATTGTACAATATCTGCCTTATGTAACTCGTTGGGATTATTTAGCTACTATGTTCACAGAAGCAATAACTGTAAATGGGCCAGAACAGTTAGGAAATATTCAAGTACCTAAAAGAGCCAGTTATATCAGAGTAATTATGTTGGAATTGAGTCGTATAGCTTCTCATCTGTTATGGCTCGGACCCTTTATGGCAGATATTGGTGCACAAACTCCTTTCTTCTATATTTTCAGAGAAAGAGAATTCATATATGATCTATTCGAAGCTGCCACTGGTATGAGAATGATGCATAATTATTTTCGTATCGGAGGGGTAGCGGCTGATCTACCTTATGGCTGGATAGATAAATGTTTGGATTTCTGCCATTATTTTTTTACAGGAGTTACTGAATATCAAAAACTTATTACACGAAATCCTATTTTTTTAGAACGCGTTGAGGGCGTAGGAATTATTGGTAGAGACGAAGTAATAAATTGGGGTTTATCGGGACCAATGCTGCGAGCTTCCGGAATACAATGGGATCTTCGTAAAGTTGATCATTATGAGTGTTACGACGAATTGGATTGGGAAGTCCAATGGCAAAAAGAAGGGGATTCATTAGCTCGTTATTTAGTCCGAATTGGTGAAATGACAGAATCCATAAAAATTATTCAACAGGCTCTAGAAGGAATTCCTGGGGGGCCCTATGAGAATTTAGAAATCCGATACTTTGATAGAGAAAGGTATCCAGAATGGCATGATTTTGAATATCGATTCATTAGTAAAAAACCTTCTCCTATTTTTGAATTGCCGAAACAAGAACTTTATGTGAGAGTCGAAGCCCCAAAGGGCGAATTGGGAATTTTTCTGATAGGGGATCAGAGTGGTTTTCCTTGGAGATGTAAAATTCGCCCGCCGGGTTTTATCAATTTGCAAATTCTTCCTCAGTTAGTTAAAAGAATGAAATTGGCTGATATTATGACAATACTAGGTAGCATAGATATCATTATGGGAGAAGTTGATCGTTGAAATGATAATTGATACAACGGAAATACAAGATATCAATTCTTTTTACAGAGTGGAATCCTTAAAAGAGGTCTATGGAATTATATGGGTGCTTGTTCCTATTTTGGCTCTTGTATTGGGAATCACAATAGGCGTACTAGTAATTGTATGGTTAGAAAGAGAAATATCCGCAGGGCTGCAACAACGTATTGGACCCGAATACGCCGGTCCTTTAGGAGTTCTTCAAGCTCTAGCAGATGGGACAAAACTACTTTTCAAAGAGAATCTTCTTCCATCTAGAGGGGATACTCGTTTATTCAGTATCGGACCATCCATAGCAGTCATATCAATTCTACTAAGTTATTCAGTAATTCCTTTTGACTATCGCCTTGTTTTATCCGATCTCAATATCGGGGTTTTTTTATGGATTGCGGTTTCAAGTATTGCTCCCATTGGACTTCTTATGTCAGGATATGGTTCAAATAATAAATATTCCTTTTTAGGTGGTCTACGAGCTGCTGCTCAATCGATTAGTTATGAAATACCATTAACCCTATGTGTATTATCAATAGCTCTACGTGCGATTCGTTGAAACATAAACTTTTACCTATTCCTTTCTTTCTAGTCGTTATAGAAAAAGAGTTGAAATAAATTGCATAGATATCTTCATTTTTAATTCATTATTTGGATTTTGGATTAATGAATTAAATTATATTAAATTATATAGTTATATGAGTGAAAGAAAACAGCTATATAATATATATTTGCAGTAAAATTATTGAGTCTCGTCTTCGATGTATAAGAAGAATTAAAGAGTTGAGCATAAATAAACAGAAGAAGAAGAGACCGTTTACCCCAAGATTGGTTGATTAGTCATGTCATCCTAGCTTGAAGCGGGTTCAAAAAAATCAACCCTATTCGGTTTTCACTAACATTTGTTTGCATTACCATAAAGCGAAGGGTTTAGCAAAAATGAGTGGATGGTTAGAAATGCCAAACTACGCAAAGGATTAGTAATAGCGATTATGTAATTTATCCCAAAGGACATTTACACATAATATAAAAAGAATACTAATTGGGGCTTTAAGTTAGTAGAAATGATCAGGCAGTACTCCCCACGATTCCGATCCAGAGTATACTCCTATCCACCAATTAAAATAAATGACTATCGGAAACGAAATAATCCCTTATTTTGTAAGCTCCCCCTTTTTCTTAGAATCCCCACTTTCTTTTTAATAAAAGAAAGAAGAATAGGAATGAAAAAAAAAAAATAGAAAAAATATAATTACAAAAAAAAAAAGAGAGATCTTTTTTTTATTCTTTTATTTTATTCTTTCTTTCCTATATACATAGTCATGGAGATAGAATTAGTGTCATAATTCATCAACTAAACTAATAGAATGTCTAA